CAAAATAATATGTCCATTTTTTCATAAAAAGGGGCGTCCCTTTTGAAGCGAGAATGGATTTTCCTTGATAACTAATATAATGCATGAAAGGGTCCTTAAACAACCATAGGTTGTCCTGAAAGGCCTTAGCAAAAGCTTCTACAAGTCCAAGATGTTTTAGTTTTCCATAGAAAAAAATTCGTTCAAGAAGGGTTCCAGAAGACGTTGAGCATAAATGAGAAGATTTGTTACGAAGAAAGACGAAGATGGATTCGTATTCACATAGATGAGAATTATATAGGACGAAGAAAAACCTTTGATTTATTTTTGAAAAACAAGAACTGGCTTTTTTTGGAGTATTCCAAATACGATACTCGTGGAGAAAGAATCTTAATAAATGTAAAGAAGAAGCGTCTTTTACCCAGTAGCGAAGAGTTTGAACTAATATTTCCAGATGGATTGGGTAGGGTATTAGTATCTCTAACACATAAATTAAATGTGAAAATTTGTCCTCTAAAAAAGGGAATATTGAATGAATTGATCGTAAATTATGAGATTTAACTATTCCTTTCCTTTCTAGCGAAGATAATAATCGGAGATAAAACGGAATTTCTACAATGACTGCAAATCCTTCTGATATCATTTTAAAATTAAAATTTTTGTTGCGCCCAAAAAAGGTATTTTGGGTAAAATCATTAGCAAAAAGAATCAAATGATTCTGTTCATACTGATACATTCGCTCAATTGCACGTTTCACAATTAGTAAGCTGAACTTAGTAGAACCTGCATTTTCCAACAAAACGGATCTATTTCTATTTAAACCATGATCATGCGCAAGTGCATAAATATACTCCTGAAAGATAAGTGGATATAAGAAGTAGTGTTGTTGAGATCTATTTAGCTTTAAATATCTTTGGAATTCTTCCATTTGAAATTCTAATTGAACTAAAGGTAGAGGATTTTGGGGGTTATCAATGAAACATAGTGCGATACAGTCAAAACGAGGTATTCGAGTAATAAACGAATAGATACCTCGGGTATACAGGTAAACTTATCAATGGATTATCTATCCTCTCTTTTCCATTTAAACGAATAAGTTTATGTTCGTTATAGGATAACAAAAGACTTAGAAATCCTTTATTTTTTCAACCTAATCGCTCTTTTGATTTTGGAATTTTTTTATCAATATACTGTTTCTTCTACGCACACATTTATATTCCATAATGGAAAATGTCAATAGTTAGGATTCATTAAAATATAAAGAATTCGTTCATGGGATAATCCCTTCCCGTATCAGGCACTAATACATTTTTAACGTTTAATTAGATCGGGTAATCGTTCAAATTAAGAACAGAAGCTCGTTGCTTTTTCCCTATAATCAATAATCATATCATATATTCAATAAATAAATAAATTGAAGCCGTATAGGGCTCTATATCCATTTATTCATCCGACCCAACTTGAAATTGAATTCATTTTGTTCCGTTTCAAAAAAGAACACAACGGTTTGTACCGATTCGGAAAGAATGAAATATTCTCAGAACTCTTCGTTGATCCGACATGCTATTTTTTCCATTCATTCCCTTTCAGGATCAGTCGTGGTCTTCCAAACTTTACCGATGGTATGGACGAATCCCTCGCTTCATCCAAATGTGTAAAAGATCCTAGCCGCACTTAAAAGCCGAGTACTCTACCGTTGAGTTAGCAACCCGAATATAAAAAGTTTATGTAAATACAATAAAAAAAAGATAGATAAATGTCAAAATTTATAGACCACCTCTTCGTTCTTATGTTATCGACTTTAAAATCAAAACCCCTATTCTTATTATATCAAAGAGAATTCAAGGAATCCCATCATTTGAATAATATAAGGTAAAAATCAAACCGCTCGGACAAAAATAAATTTATCGACTTATCACGATGAATTATATTTGTTCGATACACTGTTGTCAATATAAATGTTGAGAAATAATACAACGGAAAAACAAAATAAATATAAATGGAATTTTTTTAATACTATTAAAAAAAGGGCTTGTGTTGTATTGGCACTACATAGCCGAAAAAAGTTTAGATAGAGGAATAAAAAAATACCAAGTAGAAAAAAATATCAGATTGAATCAATAATCAATAATAAGTAACTAGAATAAAAAAGGGAGGATTCCTTGGTTATTACTTATTAGTATTCAACGAAAACCGACCAATTGAAGGAACTCCCAGAATTTTATATTTCTAGGATCAAGCAACTCGAGTTTTGTCGTTCTAGAACATGAGATTTTATAGAAGCAATGAAAAATAGATATGAGTAGAATCCAAAAAAGGAAAAAATTATATATAAATACAAAAATTTATATAAGAATTACTATCCCTTTCTATTTCTTTATTTCCTTAATTCAATTTTGTTTGATTAGGACCAAGTTACTTAAAAACCTCTGCCTTTTTTAAAAGATCCCGAACAGTTCCTGTGGGCTGAGCGCCCTTTTCAAGGAAATATAGAATAGCAGGAACGTTTAAATAACTTTGATTCTTTATCGGATCATAAAAACCTACGTTCCGAAGATCTCTTCCTTCTCTTCGGGATCGAACATCAATTGCAACGATTCGATAGACGGCTCATTGGGATAGATCTAAGTAAATGAACAAGACCCCCCCTAGAAACGTATAGGAAGTTTTATCCTCGTACGGCTCGAGAAAAAATGATTTGGAGTTTTGTCTACGTATAGAATTCGAATTTCTGGCAAAGGAGTTAATAAAATAAATTAGAATGGGATTTAACTCATTTTTTTCTTCCTCCTTCCTGAAAAAAAATAAAAATCATTTGTACCCATAACTCAAGTTTGATAATTCTCAAAGAGCTTAAAAGAAAAAAATCTTTAGGCAATTTATTTAATTTTTTGAATGGTCTTTAACCCCCTCTTGCTTGTCTCATTTAATCTTTATTATTATCCAGTTATTGAGACAATTGAAAAAACGGTGTTTCCTTGTTCTGGGATCCTTTTTTTTGTTTTAAATCAGTGGGTTTAGACATTACTTCGGTGCTTCTTAATCCTTACAAAATGGCAGCAACAGACCCCTTTTGTGATTTCTTTCTATCAAAGAATCATATAAACGCTCGATTCCCGCGTGATACACTTTGAATCGAAAGACTTTTCTCAATTTCAACAAATTTTACTTTTGAATTAAAAACTTGACTGAATCGGATCCTTTCAATTTCTATATTGATATATATGATATACTTACAAAGTTGTTCCAATTTATTGATTGGTATTAACCCTAGATTCTTGCCCCCTGAAAGATGAATCCATACTTTCTACCCGAGCTCCATCATGTACTATATTCATTACAACCTAACAAAAAAGGATTCTAGTGAAAACAGAACAGATGTCGGGTCAAGAGCACCTTCATTCATAGAAAAGATGGCGGATGTAAGAATAAAAATCCACAACGGATCGTGTCCTTCAAGTCGCACGTTGCTTTCTACCACAGCGTTTCAAACGAAGTTTTAGCATAACAAAAAATTCCTCTAATTTGGAACCCATATGGAATTGATTCAATTATGGAATCATGAATAGTCATTGGTTCCGTCGATACATAAACATATTAATCTATACCCTTTTTTCTCCTATACAAATTCTTCTATACAAAGATGGCAAAAATTTTTTTGAAGCAATCTTAGCAAGATCCCACCTATTATTGTATGTTATTGTATGAATGCAACACTTTAACTTTACTTTTTATTAAAAAAATTAAAATATCTGTTTCTTTTCGAATTGAACCATCAACGATTTAAAGCAGATAAATGGATTGACAAAAAAAAAACATTTTATTTTTTTGTGTGAGATAGATAAAAAAGACCGATTGAAGAGAATATTTAAGTACTTGTTCTTTCGATTCAAATTTTATTAATAAGATAAGATGAACGAATTAGGGGTTTTTCGTACCTATGAGATAGACTGAACTACAGTCTTTATTATGGATCCGTTACATATGTAACTTGATTCGTTATTAATGAGATTCGGACATACACAGATATACATATATTTAATAAAATAAGACCTCCTATTACTGTTATCTTAAGAGACTTAATCCCATTAATTGAATGTAATAACCCTCCTCCTGTTTAGAATAAAGAGATCCTAATAATTTGGCTACCCCATTTTTTTTAAGTTTAATTTGAATGGATAAAGAATACGATATAGGATATAGTAAAGAAGGGCTCTTTCTTAGTGTAATTCAAAATAAAATGTATCGTTGAAAATTTAAAAAGATATGAGACGTAAGGTTTTTCTTCAAATTAAGAAGCTCTAAACCCCTTCAATATGAAGGGAATGAACATATCATATGATGAAAAATCCGGCCATACTTTATTTTTTAATTAATTGAATTCAACTAGGGTGTGACCTATGTTACCATCATATCTTGATGACAAACAAATCTATTTAGTAATATCTGTATGTTGTGAAAAACAAAGATATGATTCATAAAAGAATCATAAAAGAAACAAGAATGACATTCTATCCAATATTAGGCATTTAAACATAACGTTACTTTCAAAATAAACTTTTACTCTGATACAATGTATCTACCTGGGACGAAAGGATTCGAACCTCCGAATACCGGGACCAAAACCCGTTGCCTTACCACTTGGCCACGCCCCATCTATACTTCCATTCTATACTAATAAATAATAATATTAGTATTGGGTCTTGGTCAATTACAGGGCAATTTTATATATAAAATTTTTATAGAATAAGAATAGATTAGATTCTTGCTAGGATTTTTACGCATGTAGATATAGAATTCAGCCGAATTCATTGATCATTACATATAATTTAATTAAGATATTCTATGAAAGTATTATTTCTTCTATTCTCCTTTGTTTGAGAATTGGTGAATTTTTTATTGGGTGGGTTCAAGGAAAAAGAAGGGGATTTTTGTCTACCTTACTTTACTTCATTTTCCTTATATCATTAACTCAATCAAAATGCAATTATCTCCAAGAACAAAACGCCTGTTATGCTTAA